GAAACTCAATCAAATTCATAATTGTCTTAATGTCATCTTTTCCTTCCCTTTTATTGTCTGAATATTCAGCTAAGACCATTCTAATGCTCCTTTTCGCCATGCATAAACTGAACCCACAATTGGGATAAGCACGAAAATTAAAGCTTCTATAAATACGGATACACCCAATACATCGAAACTCATTGCCCATGGATAAAGAAAGACCGTTTCAACATCAAAAATAACAAAAACTAGAGCAAACATGTAATAGCGGATTCGGAATTGTAACCAAGCATCTCCCATGGGTTCTATACCCGATTCATAACTAGAGAGCTTCTCCGGCCCCTTACTAATTGGTGCTAAAACTCCGGAAATTACAAATGCTAAGATAGGAATAACACTTGATATTATTAGAAATGCCCAAAAAATATCATATTCGTGAAGCAGAAACATAAGTGCACCCCTATTAATTAATTTAATGTGGAATATGCTGAATTATTCGATTAGAATTGTAATTGTCAATTAATCCAGAACCAAAACTTCTTAGGAGAAACAAGAATTGATTTTAATTTAATCAAACCACATAGAGTTTGTTTGCTGCGGGACATGTCTTGTTTCATTTTTAATTTAAAGATTCATTCATTATATCATTTATTTTTCATTGTTTGTTTTGTATTGACTCGATATAAAAAATTTAATACATCGAACCATTCGACAGACCAAATTACCCAACCAACTCAACTGATAGAATATCAAATCAAACTCAAGTTGATACATTTAGGACTAATTAATCATATCCAAAACAATCAATTGGAGTTATTGTTCTCGATTAGTCTGGGGACTTCCACAAAACAAATACAAGACCAAAAAAAGAATAGGTCCTAGGTCCATGTGACCTATGATTCGATTCAGGCTAAAGTTTTTAGCCAGCATCATGTCATGCACGAAAATTAATGAAAAGGTATGGGTATTTTATCCAAGCCAAGATTTTACAAATACTGTGTTAGATCTATTAAAATTGGATCCATTAAAATGCATTGTTCTTGTTTTTATTTTTCTGTCCCTATGTACTTACATGAACATGTAGTAATGCTTTTATTTCTATGGACCAACCTATTGGCCTTTTCATAAAAAAGCACTAATAAGGAAATAAAATCTATTTCTAAAAAATAGAATGTATTAGGGCTATACGGACTCGAACCGTAGACCTTCTCGGTAAAACAGATCAAACTTTTTATTATTATCGAAATGATTCGAACTGTTTCAAAGACCCAACATGCATTTTGTTGCATTGGGCTCTTTCATTAACTGATGTAAATATTCAGTTAGTCCACCATATTTTTCTTTCCTTTATTACGGGAAGAAAAAAAGATAATGAGATGGTTCCATGTGCTCTGATTCATTATTTGTATTCTAATCTAAGAGCAATACCAAAGTTTTTCAAAGAAGGGTTACCTTGACTTAGGTCTGCCTCCGGCCTAAATTAACCTAAGTTAAATAGAGTCTCCGCCGCTCCGCTGCAAGAGTCAAATATGAGACTTCATACACCTTAAAGTTCATAGAACGAAAAGAGGTTATTTTGATTGAGGTCCTTCAACTCATTATGCCTGGCATTGAATGGGCTGAGTATTAACCTTATCAACTATAAAAGGATTCTATTTGGTATCTGAATTCGTACCTGAATCAGACCGAACCAAAAATTTGTCATGCTATTGTTCTTTTGTTCTCTCGAGTTTAATTTATGGAGTAAGACATCGATTTCTCAATAAGATAAATTATGTTCATTGCATAATTGGCTCCCTTGAAAAGCATTGGCGCATGTGTAAACGAGGTGCTCTACCTAACTGAGCTATAGCCCTTGTTCATAGATATCTTAACATATAGATAATTTCTTGTCAAGATGGATTGGATATTCCATGATCCCACAGGATAGTTCTATGGCTAAAGGAAATTGGTATTGCTTATAAATAATATTCCATCTATAATTCCCCAAGTAATGGATCCTTTTTGATGATAAATAACCTACTTAACTCAGTGGTTAGAGTATTGCTTTCATACGGCGGGAGTCATTGGTTCAAATCCAATAGTAGGTAGAACTCATTAGATACCGGAGTCAATGGTATCTAATAAGTTTTTCTACCATATTTTTTCTTTTAGTTGTATCAAATTAGACTTTAACTGTATTCCATTTCAATTAGCAGAATTGAAATGGGATATGTATAGTATAATAAATAACTTCCACTTCTAAAAGATAAAAAACTTCTTTTGATTGATTATTTTTATTTATTTGGAAATATTATTGATAGCCTCTACTCGTGTCCTAGCCCGCCTGAGAGCTAGATTCGCCTCAATTGTCTGTTTCTTACCTTCAGCTCTACTTAAGTTAGCTTCAGCTATTTTAAGAGCTTGTTGAGCTTCTTGCGGATCAATGTCAGTACTCATCTCTGCATCATTTCCTAAAATAGTGATCTCATTATTACCTATCCTAGCGAAACCGCCCATCAGAGCCACAGTTAACCAT